ACCAAGAGATGTTGAAGCTGCATAGATTATTTGAATTGCGCCTAATAGAATTAACCAGGGGGAAAATAGAGAATGAGCATGGGGCAATAATTCCATATTAATTCGAACCAATCCATACGCTCCCATTTTTAATAAGATTCCGGCTAAAAGCATACAAGTACTGTAATGTGCCTCTCCGTGGGTGTCTGGTAACCATGTATGTAAGGGTATAATCGGCGATTTGACAGCAAAAGCAATAAGAAATCCAATATAGAATATTATTTCCAGTGCCACAGGATACGATTGATTAGCTGATGTTTCAAAATTTAATGTTGGTTCATTGGAACCATATAAACCGATACCAAGAACTCCCATTAATAAAAAAATGGAACTTCCTGCAGTATACAAAATAAACTTTGTAGCTGAATACAAACGTTTCTTTCCCCCCCACATGGATAAAAGTAGATAAACAGGAATTAATTCTAATTCCCACATGATGAAAAAAAGTAAAATGTCTCGAGAAGAAAATGATCCTATTTGACCGCTATACATTGCTAACATCAGGAAATGGAATAATCGGGATTCCCGAGTAACCGGTTGAGCCGCTAAAGTAGCTAAAGTGGTGATAAATCCCGTCAGTAAAATAGGTCCTATAGAGAGTCCATCTATTCCGAATCTCCAGTAAAAATCAAAAAAATTTATCCATTTATAATTCTCCGTCAATTGGATTAATGGATCGTCCAATTGGAAATGATAACAGAATGCATAGGTTGTTAGAAGGAGATTCATTAAGCATATACAAATAGTATACCACCTAATTACCTTATTTCCTCTATGGGGAAATAAGAAGATTAAGGAACCCGCGGATATTGGCAAAACTACAACTATTGTTAACCAAGGAAAAAAATTCGTGGTAAAAATAAGATACACTTGGACCAGAAAAACCCGCGCTCAAAATAGAGAAAAAAAAAAAGAAATCTTTTTTTTTTCTATTTTGAGCGCGGGTTTTTGTCAGTAAAAAAATGGTATTCGTATGTGGTTTTTTGAAACGTATCAATAAGCTAGACCCATGCTTCGAGTTGTTTCATGCCATAAATAAACTCGAACACTCAAGAAATCTGTCGGACAGGCGGATTCACACCTCTTACAACCAACACAATCCTCTGTTCTTGGAGCAGAAGCAATTTGCTTAGCTTTACATCCGTCCCAAGGTATCATTTCTAATACATCTGTGGGGCAGGCTCGGACACATTGAGTACATCCTATACATGTATCATAAATCTTTACTGAATGTGACATTGGATCTATTAATTTTTGAACATCAGCAATTTTCGATCTAGTAAACTTGTAAATGAATCATATATTTCGACACCAGACGAATCAATGATTTACCAGAATTCTTCTAATCAATCTACCTCTGGATCAATTCATAAGAGAGGGCCAAGATACTTTGATTTCTTACGTTTTCTCAAACATGATCATACGTTGTGTATCATACATGTGAATTTGAATTGATAAATATTCGAATTTCAATATTCGAATTTCAATATTCGAAATTCGAATTTTTCTGATTAATACTATTTATTCAACAAATTCGATTGATTGATACGAGTTGATTTTCTATTACGATAAATTGACGAAACAATAGCCGGTCCAATAGCTGCTTCAGCGGCTGCGATAGCTATAACAAAAATTGAAAAAATATTTCCTTTTAATTGGCGACTATCAAAAAAATCAGAAAAAGTTACGAAATTGATATTAACCGCATTCAATATAAGTTCAAGACACATAAGGGCTCTAACCATATTTCGGCTCGTGATCAATCCATAGATACCGATAGAAAATAAATAGGCACTCAAAACAAGTACATGTTCGAGCATCATTGACTAACTCCTTATTTCGATTCATTTCAATATGAACAACAATTCAACAGATTCGATTGACTAGAGAATCTAACAAGTACGGACCAAAAGAATATATTGGTAATAAATCGAATAATCAAATTATTTTAAACATAAAAAATCTTTCACTTTCCCATTCACATATAAAATTCAAAGGAAATGGAGATAAAATAGAAAAAAAATGGAATTTAGATTGATGTTACTAGTTCTATTCTTACTGGCGAGCTACGACAATTGCACCTATCAAAGCAGCTAAAAGAATTATTGAAATTAGTTCAAATGGAAGAAAAAAATCTGTTGATAAATGAATTCCAATTTGTTGACTATTATTTATCAAATCTTGCTCTATAATCTGATTGGATCTTGTAGTCCAAATAATCCCGTACCATGATGTATCTGGAATAGTAGTTATTAGTGAAACAAAAATACTTGTACAAACCATCAAAGTAACTCCATCCCCAACGGTCCAAAGATGAAAATCTTGGTAATATTCTGAACCATTTATGAACATCACAGCAAATATGATTAAAACGTTTATAGCTCCCACGTAAATAAGTAGCTGTGCTGCAGCTACAAAATGGGAGTTTGATAAAATATAGAATAAAGATATACAAACAAGAACCAGTCCCAACGAAAAAGCAGAAAAAATTGGGTTGGTAAGTAATACTACTCCGAGACTTCCTAATACAAGACCTGATCCCAGAAAGATTAAAAGAAAATCATGTATCGGTTCAGGTAAATCCATTAGATGTAAAATAAAAGATAAATAAATCGAAATCTCATGACCTTATTGATACGACCAGGAAAAAATTTTATATACTAAATTCCTAATTGAATTAAATCCTAAGGAGTATGAATTGCTATAGGTACAGTTATAGGACTAATCTCATTCTTTATACGAAAGAGTAGTTCGAAACTATGAAACTATATTAAATTAAATTAAACTAGACTAAAATATTTAAATTCAAAATAAAATAAACTAGAAAACTATATTAAACTATAAAACTATATATAACTATAATAACTATATATAAATTAAATAATATACTATAAATATACTATAATATACTATAATATACTATAAATATACTATATATATTTAATATATTAATATATATATTTATATATATTTATTTTATATATTTATATATTTATTTTATATATTTATATATTTATTATTATATATTTATTAGTTTTATATATTTATTAGTTTAATTATATATATTTTCATATATTTTCTATTTTCATTTTATTTCTATTTTATTAGTTTAATTATATATATTTATATAAATTATATATAATATATTTATATAAATTATATATATTTATATATATATATATATTTTTATATATTTTATTTCTATTTTATTAGTTTAATTATATATATTTATTAATTAATATTTAGATATATTTAATTAATATTTAATTAGAATATTATTTATATAATTAGAATCTAATATACTAATATAAATTATTATACTAATATAAAATATAAATAGAATAATATTCTATTTATTTAATATTCTATTTATTAAATTTATTATTCTATTTATTAAATTTATTATTAAATTTATTATATTAGAATAATATTTATTATATTAGAATAATATAAATAATATTAGAATAATAAAGATAGAATATTATTCTATATTAATTTTAATATTTTTAATATTTTAATTAATATATATAATTTATAAATAGAATTTAGAATTCTAATTAATTTAGAATAATATAAATAAAATAAAATAGAAATAAAATAATATATAAAAAAAAAAAAAGAATTTTATTTGAATTGAATTGTTCGAATTGTATAATCGTCAATTACTGACATTGGTAAACGGCCCAAAGCAATTTGATTATAATTCAATTCGTGACGATCATAAGTCGAAAGTTCATATTCCTCAGTCATTGATAAACAATTTGTTGGACAATACTCAACGCAGTTACCACAAAATATACAGATCCCGAAATCAATACTGTAATTAAGCAATCGTTTCTTTCGAATATCAGTTTCCAGTTTCCAATCAACAACGGGTAGATCTATAGGACATACACGAACACATACTTCACAAGCAATGCATTTATCAAATTCAAAATGGATTCGACCGCGGAAACGTTCCGATGTGATTAATTTTTCATAAGGATATTGAATAGTTACGGGTAAACGATTTGCGTGGGATAAGGTAATCATGAAACTTTGACCAATGTACCTTGCAGCTCGTACTGTTTGTTGACCATAATTCATGAACCCAGTTACCATAAGGAACATATCGTGAATATCTATGAATATTTTTGTTTTGTTTCTTTCTCTTGTTTTAGACAAGTTATGAATATAGAATATCAATCTTTTACAGTGAAAACAGTCGAAACGAAGTTGTTAATAATAGATTACCGAGAGAAATAGGTAAAAGAAATTTCCATCCAAGATTTAATAATTGATCCATTCTTAGCCTAGGCAAAGTCCATCTTGTTGTGATAGAAACGAACAAGAACAAATAAGTTTTAGCTAATGTAATAAAGATACCAATTGTAGTTCCAAAAACTCCACATGTTTTATTTATTTCAAAAAGCTCAGAAACGAATATGTACGGAATAGAGATATTCCAACCGCCCAAGTAAAGAACTGTTACAAATAATGAAGAAACTAATAAGTTTAAATAGGAAGCAACGTAAAATAAACCAAATTTTATACCCGAATATTCGGTTTGATAACCCGCTACTAATTCTTCTTCTGCTTCTGGTAAATCAAAAGGTAATCTTTCACATTCCGCTAGGGAAGAAATTAGAAAAACGATAAAACCTATAGGTTGACGCCACAAATTCCATCCCCAAAAACCATATTTTGATTGCGCGTCAACTATATCAACTGTACTTAAACTGTTAGATAATCCTAGTCGGTGATAACATTACTGTTCCCATCGCTATTACAGAACCGTACATGAGAGTTTCACCTCATACGGCTCCTCGAAGGCCATAAATAAATCTAAGGACCGGGCTGGTTATTTATCTTGATCTATCCCTAGGATAGATAGGGTTCAAATCTATTGGACGGTCCTGAATTAGACCAATTGAATTCTGTCTGTTATAATAATAAATACAAAAGGTACTTCTGAATTGATCTCATCCCTTAAGAATTTGAATTTGTTGAGTAATAATTGAATTTTTCAATAAAATACTCCTTTAGAATTATCAATAACCCAGCGTTTTCGATTACGTAAAAAAATTAGACACTAGTTTATGAATTATGACATAAATTGTATCTCCATGAATATGGGTATAAGAAAGAATCCAAAGGGATCCCTCTTTTTTTTTTATTTTAATTGTATTATATTATTCTTTTTTTTTTTTTTCGTTCCTATTCTTCTTTTTTTTTATGTGCAAAACAAAAAAAAGGGGACTAAAAAAAAGTAAAGGATTATTTCGTTTCTGATAGTCATTTATTTAATCAGTGGATAGGAGCATACTCTGGATCGGAATTGTGGGGAGTACTGCCCGATTATTTCTACCAACTTAAAGTCCCAATTAGTATTCTTTTTATATTATGCAGAAATGCTCTTTTGGAGAATTTACATAATCTCCATTACTAATCCTTTGTGTATCTTGGTGTTTCTAACCATCCACTCATTTTTTATCAATCCCCCTTTATCTTTATGGTAATACATGTATGGTAATTCATACAAACGGTAGTGAAAACTCAATAAGGTTGGTCTTTTGAGCCCGCTTCAAGACAGGATGACTAATCAACCAATTTTGGGGTAAACGCTTTCTTCCGCTTATAATTTTTTTTTCCACTTAATTCTTATACATAGAAAATGAGACTCAATATTTTTACTGCGGATTCAAATGAAATTCGTAAATTAATATATATTATTAATTATTAAATTATTTAATAATAATTAATTTAAAATTTATTTATTTTAAATATATATTAAATTAGATTAAATTAGAATTAAATAGAAGCGGTTTTATTTCACTCATATAACTATCTGATTTAGTTCATCAATCCGAATTCCGAATAAAAATAAATAATGAAGGATATCTATTCAATTTTGTCTACCCCTTTCTTATAAAGAAGAAAAGAAATAAAGACGAACAGAAAGGAGCATGGAAAAGTTTCTGTCTCAACGAATCACACGTAGAGATATTGATAACACACATAGAGTTAATGGTATTTCATAACTAATCGATTGAGCAGCAGCCCGTAGACCACCCAAAAAGGAATATTTATTATTTGATCCATATCCTGACATAAGAAGTCCAATGGGAGCAATACTTGAAATAGCAATCCATAAAAAAACACCGATATTGAGATCAGCTAAAACAAAGTTATAGCCAAAAGGAATTACTGAATAGCTTACTAGAATTGATATGACTGATATGGATGGTCCAATACTGAATAAACGAGTATCTCCCCTAGATGGAATAAGGTTCTCTTTGAAAAGTAGTTTTGTTCCATCTGCTAGAGCTTGAAGAACTCCCAAAGGACCGGCGTATTCAGGTCCAATACGCTGTTGTATCCCTGCGGATATTTCTCTTTCTAACCATACAATCACTAGTACACCTATTGTGATTCCCAATACAAGAGTAAAAATAGGGACAAGTACCCATATAATTCCATAGACCTCTTTTAAAGATTCCAATCTGGAAAAAGAATTGATATCTTGTACTTCTGTTGTATCAATTATCATTTCAACGATCAACTTCTCCCATAATGATATCTATGCTACCTAGTATTGTCATAATATCAGCCAATTTCATTCTTTTAACTAACTGAGGAAGAATTTGCAAATTGATAAAACCCGGGGGACGAATTTTCCATCTCCAAGGAAAACCATTCTGATCCCCTATTAGAAAAATTCCTAATTCTCCCTTTGGGGCTTCAACTCTCACATAAAGTTCTTGTTTCGGTAATTCAAAAGTCGGAGACGGCTTTTTACTAATGAATCGATATTCAAAATCATTCCATTCTGGATCCTTTTCTCTATCAAAGCAGCGGATTTCTAAATTCTCATATGGCCCTCCCGGAATTCCTTCCAGAGCCTGTTGAATAATTTTTATGGATTCCACCATTTCACCAATTCGTACTAAATAACGAGCTAATGAATCTCCTTCTTTTTGCCATTGAACTTCCCAATCAAATTCCTCATAACACTCATAATGATCAACTTTACGTAGATCCCATTGTATTCCGGAAGCCCGAAGCATTGGTCCTGATAAACCCCAATTTATTACTTCCTCGCCACCAACAATGCCTACTCCCTCAACCCGTTCTAAAAAAATAGGATTTCGCGTAATAAGTTTTTGATATTCAACAACACCTGTTAAAAAATAATCGCAGAAATCCAAACATTTGTCTATCCAGCCATGAGGTAGATCAGCCGCTACCCCTCCGATACGAAAATAATTATGCATCATTCTCATACCAGTGGCAGCTTCGAATAGATCATATATTAATTCTCTTTCTCTGAAAATATAGAAGAAAGGGGTTTGTGCACCAATATCTGCCATAAAAGGTCCCAGCCATAGTAGGTGAGAAGCTATACGACTCAACTCCAACATAATTACTCGAATATAGCTGGCTCTTTTAGGTACTTGAATATTTCCTAACTGTTCCGGTCCATTTACGGTTATTGCTTCTGTGAACATAGTAGCTAAATAATCCCAACGTGTTACATAAGGCAGATATTGTACAATTGTTCGGTTTTCCGCAATTTTTTCCATCCCTCTATGTAAATAACCCAATATTGGTTCACAATCAATAACATCCTCACCATCTAGAGTAACAATGAGTCGAAGAACACCATGCATTGATGGGTGGTGAGGACCCATATTGACTATCATGAGGTCTTTTCTTGTAGCTGGGGCATTCATAGGTTTTTCCTCGATTCATTCTTCCATGAATTGCTTAAAACAAAAATGAGTTCATCAAAATTCAAGATCTAATAAATCGAATAATTCAAAATGACTCTTCAAATTAATGAGTTTGTGACTACCGAATATCCAACTGATTAATTAAATTTTTATAACGTATTCCATTTTTCTTTGACAAGTAAGACAGGAGTCGTTGCCGTTTTCCCAGAATTTTACGTAAACCCCTTTGAGATAAATAGTCTTTTCTGTGCAATTCCAAATGTGAAGTAAGTCTTCGTATCTTATTGGTGAAATTGAATACTTGAAATTCAATCGATCCGGGGTTTTCTTCTTTTTTTTCTTGTGAAATAACTGGTATAAATGAATTTTTTACCATAAAATAAAATGAAAGCTTCTCTTTCCCCCCCCCTTTTTTTTATAGATTCTAGATATTTTTATTGATCAGTAATAATAATGACATTCATTTTCAATTTGGTATATACATTAATTTTCTTAAGAATTCGTTATTTTTATTTTTCAAATTCATTATTATTAATCAATCCAATTCAAATAGGTATACAAAAAATACTATATTTATGCATTCACAAAAGAAAAATTGTAGACTTCAAATAAGAAAATTTTGTTGATTCATTTATAGATCTAATGGATATATCATTGAATTAGTATCATGCCTCAGAATAGAAGGTAAGACAATGCGTGTGTGCATCTATTTGTCTTCGCATACCAGATATGTTACGGGAAATATAAAAAAGAAAAATGTAGATTAACGAATTTTCAATCGAGGATACATATGTATCCTTACCATACTGAAACGGCTACCATTATTGGTATCAAACCAATAGCGATTCATACAAGCTAAATCTTCTAATCGATAATTTGGCCAAAGAAATGCCTTTAAATTAATTAGTTTTTTTTTATCTCTATCAAGATCTTTACTTGTAGTCAAAACTTGACAGCAATTATTCACTTTATTCTCATTGTAAAATGCCGTATCTCTCTGCACACTATTTCTATTCCTAGGATTGAAACAAATTAGAATTCTCAATTCTCTACGACGTCTAGCGGATAAAATATTTTCAGGAACAAGCAAATCATAATGATTTTTTTCTTTATTTTCAGTCAGCTTTTGATCTCTTGTTCTTGGAATGGATTTATCAAAATTCTTCTTATCAACATAGCTTTTTTCTCGATATCTTTGATTAATTTGGTGCTTTTGCTTTCTCTTATGAATCAACGAAAGGCCTATGGTTTGATACATACTAAATTGTTCATGGTTTTTTCTAGACAGACGAATTGGTTCGATACTCAATATTCCTTTTCTCATCAATTTTGTATTTTTATTCAATTCTGTAAGAGTGAAATCCTTCTGATTCTGCATTTTCATAATATCTAGACTTAGTTCTCCTCTTTGAATAGAGGCTATAGCAATCTCTTTTAGATTTATCAGTCTAAGCAGGAGACAATATACTTTGATATTATTCATTATTCTTTCATTTAAACAATCATGCCAGTTCAATTGAAAAAGCAAATATCTTCTTAGGAAGCAATTAAGTTCTCCTTCGATGTTGTTCTTGTATCTCTTTTTTTTTACACCCTTTGTCATGTCCGATCCTGCATAATCTTCTTCAACATCCTTTTCTTTCTTTGAGAGATATGCTTCAAGATTTACTCGACCTGCATATTCGGTTTTTCCTTGATTTCGAGTTTCTAACTCTAATTCAAGAGATTCTTTTTTTTTCGATGGTCTAAAAATATCTATTTTTTTCTTTTCACTAACATTTTTCTTTCCATTAAAATTGAAAAAAAGTAATTTGATTGGTATGATCCATGGGTTACTTGTATATGCATTATAAAATATAAAAAATTTAGAGAAGAAAAAAGATTCCCGATTCGCTATGCAACGATTTAGTATTTCTACATTCATTCCCATCCAATCAAAAAAAAACTTTTTTTGATTGGATGGGTTGATTTCTTGATGAAGCGTAAAATAATAATCGGTATCGATCCAAGCCCCAAAATCCACTTTATTTCTAAGACAAAAATTCAGAATTCTCCAATCAAAATACTTTCTATCCAGATTTTTTTCCATATCTAGAATAGAATCTTCTACTAGATAATTCTTGATAGGAATATCATCCGTCATATCAAATAATTTTTTTTTACGCGTGTTGTAATTATAAGAAGTCGCTTGGTTATTATTTGCTTGAAATGGCGATCTATATCCATAAATAGATGAGTCCTTCTTATCCGCATAATTAATAGATTTATATGATAAAAGGTCATACCCATATTGTTTTTTCATTTTTTTGTTTTGATTTGTTAATGAGTCTACTTCTTGTTTTTTGTAAAGAATTAATCCGTTTTTTTCATATGAATGACATTTGGTTAAATCTTTATTTTGAGCCAGATGACATTCATTCATTCTATTTCGCCATTTTTGTGGGACTAATCTAGACCATCCACTCTGAGATAAATCATATTGATAATGACCTTTTAACCAATTTGTCCATTGATTCATTACAGAATTGGGAGGGTTCTTATGTTTTAATTTGGAATGAAATATTCCTTGTACTCCAAAAAAAGAATCCTTTATTTCATTTTTAAGAAAAAGGGGTGTTCCATGATATTCCAAAATGGATCTTAATTTATACTTATATAAGTTAATAACTTGGGTTTGTGATAATTTGTAAAATACATATGCTTGTGACAAAGAGGATACGTCACAAAAATTCTGTGAATTCATATTACTAATATTACAAGTTGATTTTTTTATAGTAGAAATAAAGTGAATTCGACTTTGATTTTTTTTATCACTTCTTTCTTTATTTGCTTCATTAGTGTTAATGTATTTATTAAGAATTTTTTTTGTTGATTTAAGAAGAAGTTGTACATTGATCCTAGGAATATTAATGATACATACAAAGATATCTATGTATACCCTTTCCATGAAAAATTTAAAAAAATAATGTGATTTACGGACTAATCGAACATTTCTTCTTTGTAATATTTGCCAAATATTTTTTTGTAATTCTAATCTTTTATCATCATAAGTTGTTTTCTTAGAACAAATATTTTTCTCTGAAATTCGAAACTCCTTTTTCTTGTCTTTTGTAAATTTTTCTATTTGTTTTATGATTGTCTTTGTTCTATCATTCAGATCTTTTATTTTTTTTTCTGTCAACGAACAATTTGTCCAATTAATAGATTGAATTGGAATGGGGGATTCGTAAATCATTGGATTACTCTTACTGATTGTTGAATCTTTTTGAATTTCATTCAATTCATATATTTGTCTCAATCCAAATATAAATAAAAGATCGGATAGTGATAGTTTTTTTATTTTTTCTTTTAGAAATAGAATCCTTTTGAGAATCCTTTTGATGATCCATTGTGTTGTTTCTTTTGAGACATTTAGAAAAAATTTGGTTCTTTCATTTAAAACTTTTAGAACTAGAAAAAAATTCTTTTTCCAATTTTGGATTTTTTTTTTAAGTTCTTTAAAAATGGGATTAAAAAAAGAAAGTCGCTTTCGGGGAGAAGAAGAAAAGGGCAATTCTACTTCGATTCCGAAAACTGTTAAAAAGCAAAAATCCATTTTTTTTGCTTTTTTTTTTTTTTTCATTGGATCTTTTTCCTTTTGAGGGGATCGTAGCTTAGATCTGTATCTGTGCCAAGGTTTCAGACGAAAAGGAAAAAGGATCTTTATTTGAATACCCTCGGTTAGCCAGTTTTTCGGAAATTCTCTTTCGGATAATTGAACGCCATTATAGGTGCATTTAATATACATTTCTCTATTCCAATCTTTTAAATCCTCTGACCATTCGGGAAATTGAAATAATAGTATACGAATGATATTTTTAGTTATTATCAATGAAGGTAATAGAATATATTTTCTAATAATCGATTGGGTTACTAATAAAAAACCTCTTATTACTTGAGCATATATAATGTTATCCCAGGCTTCTGCTATTTCTATACGTTTTTCTTCCTCTTTTTTCTTACTTTCTTTTGTCTTTTCCTCTGTATAATCCGAAATTTTCAATTCTGTATTCTTATTTTTCCACATCCAATTTGGAAAAAGAAAAAATATTTTCATTGGTTCGAAAATATTAAAAGAAAAGAAAAAGGGTTTGTCAATTTTGTCCAAAAAAAGAGGGGAATGCGCGCTTGCTTGAAAGAGTTTCCAAATAACAGTTTTACGTCTTTGAGCACGTCTAGATCCTTTGATTATGTCTCGTCGAAAATCTGGTTGTTGTGAATAACGTATTAACGCAAATTCATCTTTTTCATGAAAATTATCAGTATCCTTGGTATCCATATAAGTATCGTCATTCTTTGAGTGATCAGTAAAAATCACTATACTTTTGGCTTTTCTTGAACGAATCTCATAATCCACTGTTTCAGCAGTTCTTTCCAGGTGTTCTACCTCGTCAATTAATTTGTATGACCATCGAGGAATTTTTTTACTGGTTTCTTTTATTCCAATACATTTTTTTCTATTTATAACTGTTTTATCCTTCGGATTAGTTATAATTGCGTCGAATAAAAATCTCATTTTTATTTTTTTATCTTCGGAATCCATCTTCTCATGTTCTGGAAATAAGTAAAGTCCTTTCAAATTGAAACTTGATACTGATTTTTCAGAAAATTGACTGATCAAGTTAAAAAAAAAACGAATTTCAGTTAATAATGATGTTTTATCAAATGTATCCATTTTCTGTTCAAAGTCTGGATAAGGATAATTAGTAT